CATACAAAGGATTTACTTGTTACCAAGAAAATTTAACCTCTCTCATTCTTTAGATCTAGATCCCTTATTTCACTTCACTCCGATAGTATCATAAATCAGGTCAATGCAGAGGAAATGACTGCATTTCCATACTATAAACTATTAAGTAATTAAAGAAATAAGTAAAATAGCTAAACAAAAATAGAATATAGATTCTACCGCATTACTTATTCTACTGGGTTTTACGGAGCCTTAACATGATTGACTCTGATCATAGAAAAGATTCTTCTTCAAGTGAACCAGCCTATCCTCTGTATGGGGCTTACGCAGTGGTTGGAACAAAGACACATTTGGTTATTAATTCCAATATGGCAGATAAGGGCATATATCTGCACGGCCAAATCAATAGTTCAAGTCACACACTCCCATAATCCATTTTTCTCTCAGGAGAATTCACTTCAACTATTCATGTTAAATAAAAAAACAAAAATTTTTAGAGTTGAAGGGAAATATCCAAATATATGTCTTATTCTTTTCAATAATCCATATTTGTAGCAATGAAATACTATTTTTGTTCCTCCCCCAAGCAATCAATGGTTGATTACAAATATCGAGAATCGATATTCTCTATAAATTACTCTCTATAAAGGACCTGAAATACCTTGCTTACGTATCATTGGAAAGTGCATTAACATAAATACAGCAGTAAGAAGAGGTAATACAAAAGTGTGTAAACTGTAAAAACGAGTCAAAGTGGATTGGCCTACACTAGCACTTCCACGTAATAACTCTACCAAAGGCGATCCTATTACAGGAATAGCTTCCGGCACGCCTGTTACAATTTTGACTGCCCAATAACCAATTTGGTCCCAAGGTAAGGAATAACCAGTTACACCAAAAGATGCCGTCAATACAGCAAGCACTACGCCTGTAACCCAAGTCAATTCTCGAGGTTTTTTAAAACCACCAGTGAGATACACACGAAATACGTGCAGGATCATCATTAAAACCATCATACTTGCTGACCATCGATGAACTGATCGGATTAACCAACCAAAGTTAGCTTCAGTCATTATGTATTGAACAGAAGCAAAAGCCTCAGTAACGGTTGGACGATAGTAAAAAGTCATAGCAAACCCCGTAGCTACTTGTACTAAAAAACAAGTAAGCGTAATTCCTCCTAAACAATAAAATATGTTAACATGAGGAGGAACATATTTACTAGTTATATCATCTGCAATCGCCTGAATCTCGAGACGTTCTTCAAACCAATCATAGACTTTATTGAGATAGGTAAACCAGAAAGACTCCCCCTCCAAGAACCGTATATGAGAATTTCATCTCGTACGGCTCAAACAGAACCACCAAAATACTAGTTCAAACAGATATGTGTAATAGAAACTTCTTAATCCTATGATTAAAGAGTTTTTGACCTGACCATACGAAAAAAGAAAAATTCGAAAACTCTTCTTTGTGGTTATAATATCAAAATATCAAGTCGGCTCGTTCCTTTTTTGGTGTTGATTGTTATGGGCCTCTTGAATCTTCTATTTACCCATTTTTATTTTCTTTGATTTTGTATGTAATGTAGCCTTATTGTTGTTTTCTTTATTATTGATAGAAATTTTCTTGTTACGATCCTACAAACCGATTGAAACCTCAGATTCGTACTAGAACCACGATGATTTATTTAATAAAACCTTCAAACTAAGCCCAAAGATTCTCTGAGTAAGAACCGTTGTATCATCACTTATTCAATCAATAAATAGAATCAGTAAAAATCCAAAGAAAGGTTTATCCTTTGATCAAATATAGATAAAGAGTTTGAAAGAAGAAAAATCTTTCAATTTATACCTTCTAACTCTTTGAAATTTTTTGGAGTCCGATCACGAGATCTGAATATTCAGTATGAATCATAGTTCTAATACTTCGTAATCTATTTCATAGATTCCGTGCTACAGATACTATAATAAATACCTGACGAGGTATAAAAGCATCTCTATTAAGATGACAGATCCACTCTCTGTACTATCATATAGGATCAATTCTAACAAGTCGCACACTCATATTCCAGAAATACAGAAATAAATAAATTTCACGATCGAACTCTGAAAATAGACTAGAATAAAAAATCCGAGAGAAAAATGCTTCATTTTGTATTCAAAAGCTAGGCCTTATTGTTTCTTATAAATCTAATTCATTGAAATTCCATCTAGTAAAATGGAAGAATTATAAATCTCCAAAATAATAGATAGGAATACTGCAAATAGAGCCATTGCGATACCCATTATAGGAGTGGTTCCCCATCCCGGAGCTACTTTACCATATTCGGAATTCAATGGTTTCAATAAATCCCCTACAACAGTTCGTCTTGGACCAGATCGAGAACCACCCTCCACGCTTTGTGTAGCCATAAATTGAATCCTATTTGTATTAATTGAGATCTGTTGACTTTGTATACCATTCCGTTGTAAATAAATGATCTTATCATAGATCCACTGTGGTCTTGAAATCATATAATAATGGAAACAGCAACCCTAGTCGCCATCTCTATATCTGGTTTACTTGTAAGTTTTACTGGGTATGCTTTATATACTGCTTTTGGGCAACCCTCTCAACAACTAAGAGATCCATTCGAGGAACACGGGGACTAAAAGAGCCTCCCAATATTGGGAGGCTCTTTACCTCTTTATTTCAATTAAGATATCAAAAAATCATTTGACCTTTTTAGTTTGAATTTTCGGCGGTTCTCGAAAAAAAATAGCGAAAAAAATTATTCCTAAAGTTGAGACTAAAAGGAATGTATAAACCAATGCTTCCATAAATTCAATTGTGGTTTACAATTATAGCTTTCATACCTGTTTATTTTGGAGCGTCTCCCGGATAAAAAAAGACCAAAATTCAAAGAAAAGGTGGCGATTCAAATTAAGATATCTACATACCCTATGGAAAATTACAAAAATAAAATAGAGGCGAAAACTAAGAGATCAAATATTGTATCAGACTACTTGTCTTTTTGTAGTTGGATCTCCGAGTTTTTGGAATGCTCCAAATTCCACTTGAGCATCTAAATCTGGATCAATCCCAGCAAAAACATCCCTGAACAAAGTTCGAGCACCATGCCAAATGTGTCCGAAGAAAAAGAGCAGAGCGAACGAAGCATGTCCAAAAGTAAACCAACCCCTTGGACTACTACGAAAAACACCATCGGATTTCAAAGTAGCACGATCTAATTCAAAAATTTCGCCTAATTGAGCACGTCTAGCATATTTTTTGACAGTAGCAGGATCACTATAACTGACTCCATTTAGTTCACCACCATAGAACTCAACAGTTACACCTACTTGTTCGACACTATACTTCGACTCTGCCCTTCGAAAAGGAACATCGGCTCTAACAATCCCATCTCCGTCTACCAAAACAACTGGAAATGTTTCAAAAAAAGTAGGCATACGGCGTACAAAAAGTTCACGCCCTTCTTTATCTCTAAAGATAGGATGTCCTAACCATCCAACAGCTATTCCATCCCCGTTGTCCATCGAACCTGCTCTGAACAATCCACCTTTTGCAGGATTATTGCCAATGTAATCATAAAAAGTTAATTTTTCGGGAATTTTAGACCAAGCTTCGGATAAATTTTTATTTTCGTCTAGCCCGGCACTAACTCTTCGATATATTTCTTGCTGGAAGTATCCTTGATCCCATTGATAACGAGTGGGACCAAATAATTCAATCGGGGTAGTTGCTGAACCATACCACATAGTTCCAGCAACAACAAACGCTGCAAAAAAGACAGCAGCGATACTACTGGAAAGGACAGTTTCAATATTTCCCATACGTAATCCTTTGTATAAACGTTGGGGCGGACGGACGCTAAGATGAAATAGGCCCGCCAATATGCCCAATGTACCCGCTGCAATATGATGAGAAGCTATTCCTCCCGAAACAAAGGGATCAAAACCTTCCACACCCCATGCTGGACTTACTGGTTGTACCTTTCCAGTTAATCCATAAGGATCGGAGACCCATATTCCAGGACCATACAATCCGGTTACATGAAAAGCGCCAAACCCAAAGCAAGCTACCCCTGAGAGAAATAAATGAATTCCAAAGATCTTGGGCAAATCCAAAGATGGTTTTCCTGTACGCTCATCAAAAAATATTTCTAGATCCCAATACACCCAATGCCAAATAGCTGCTAAGAAACACAAGCCAGAAAACACAATATGCGCCCCAGCCACCCCTTCATAACTCCAAATACCCGGATTGCTTATAGTTACTCCTGTGATATTCCAACCACCCCACGAATTGGTTATTCCTAAACGAGTCATGAACGGTATAACGAACATACCTTGTCTCCACATCGGATCAAGAACGGGGTCAGAGGGATCAAAAACTGCTAATTCATATAGAGCCATCGAACCAGCCCAACCAGCAACCAACGCTGTATGCATTATATGGACAGACAGCAAACGACCGGGATCATTCAATACGACGGTATGAACACGATACCAAGGCAAACCCATGGAAATACCCCTTTATTCACGAAAAATAAACACTATGTAACTTTATTGCACTGGAAAAACTATGTTATGGATCTCCCTTTTTAAGTGGAGAAAGAATTACGATTTTTTTTTTTCTATTATTTTTTTTTAGTTTTTTAGTAATAATATAACAATTCTGTTTGTAGGAACAAAAAAAAGAGAAGCAAATCTATTTTATACCCGATAAGTACCAATACGCAACGGGTAGCTGACTCCATTTTCTATGAACGAACACATAGAAATTTGTTCATCATTCAAAGGACTTATTCGTAATAATTTGACTCTATTCGATTTGTCTTCCTTAATATTTTATATATTTCTTTTTTCTATTTTTATAAAATTTTTCTAAATTCTAAATAGAAATTCTAATAGAAATCCACGTATAAAATATTACAAAATATTACGAAAATATTAGTAAATTATAAAGGTCAATATTCTTAAAACAAAAAATTCATTGTTACGTTTTCATCTCAAAGTGAAATAGAGTACTTAATCTTTTTTCTTTCATTTAATGCCTATTGGTGTCCCAAAAGTCCCTTTTCGACATCCTGGAGAAGACGATTCACTTTGGATTGACTTATAGTGCGACTTGTCAGATATATTGGGTCATACGGAATTCCCCCGTTCTCTCACCCGATTGAGATATCCCTCTGTTTCGCCCAAGAAAGATTGATTAAATCATCAAAAATTTGAAGCGTGAAGTGCAATCAAGTTCAATTAAATCTATGCTTTTGAGGTACTCAAATTAATATTATCAATTAGAATACTTTATGGTTGCCTTGTTTAGACCAACAAAATGAAATATCCAGACTCCGTTTAGCAAATCCAATTGGTAATATATCTATTATCATTACTATTTGTATCATATTCTATATTAGAAATTTATTAGAAATTTTTTATAAATTTTGATTCGAACTGAAAATCATATTCAATCGAATAAAATAATATAATGAATACGTCAAATATTTGACAGAAACATTAAATGAATTAAAAAAAACGAAGTTGTAGTTGTAACAAAAAGACGCGGTATTAGAGCATTTGCCCTATATGTGCAAATAAAAATCGGGCAGATCTTTACTCGGAGTAGCGCACAAACCTAAAAGAATTGAAGAAGCCCACTCAGGAACAAGAGAATGCCATCGTGATTTGAATTCAATCACGATGAACGAATACATCAATAAGAAGTTAATTTGATAAGTTTAATTAATTTTTTTGTAAGTAAACGCGTCAAAACTCATCTTTCTTAAAAAATAGAAGAAAAGCCCCCGCATTCAAAATAAATATTCAAAATAAAGGTTAACAAAGTACTCACTATCAAAAAAAAGCAGGGCTAGAATCTAAACATTGATTCTTTTTTTTATTTTCGTTATTTTTGGTGAACCGTATGCATAAAAAGGTGCATGTACGGTTTCTAGAGGATAGAATTTTATCCTAATCAACCGACTTTATCGAGAAAGGTTACTTTTTTTAGGTCAAGGTGTTGATAGTGAGATCTCGAATCAACTTATTGGTCTTATGGTATATCTGAGTATAGAGAGCGAGACCAAAGATTTGTATTTGTTTATAAACTCTCCTGGCGGATGGGTAATACCCGGAGTAGCTATTTATGATACTATGCAATTTGTGCGACCAGATGTACAAACAATATGCATGGGATTAGCTGCTTCAATGGGATCTTTTATTCTGGTCGGAGGAAAAATTACCAAACGTTTAGCATTCCCTCATGCTTGGCGCCAATGGGTTTTTATTTGAAAGAAAAAAAACTATGCCTTCGCCATATGAAATATAAATATTAAGTAATAATAGCATGGCATTTCGAATTCGATATAGATATAAGAAATTTTTTTTAAACAGTAGATTATGTATCGAAAGAGTCGTATGGGATATTAAGGGCCTTTCTGATTTTATTCTATCAGGAACCTCTTTCAGCGTCACAAACATTTTTGTTTTCGCACCGGAGGGCTCTTAACACTATTTATGTTATGAAAGAGTACAAAAAAAAGGTTCTATTATAAATATAATAATATTATTTTTTTTTTCAACTAAAAAAAAAAAAAAAGAAACTTTGGGATTGCTAAATCACTGATAAAATAAAGCAACGGGACCACCATAGTATTTTTGCTTTTTACCTCTTCCCAAGGAAAGGGTGGTTATTGGAGCATTTACTGATTTAAGCCTAGATTTTTTTAGATGAAAGGTAAAATAAAAGTGAATTCTAGTGTGAAGCCGTATGCAATGTACAAACAATAACAATGCCTGTACGGTTGTTCAATTCTATCGTCTTTTCTTATTCTTTTTTATCTCTTCCCGGACCCTTCTTATTTATTATATTTCTATTATTTATTATAATATTTATATTATGGGAGCTAGACTAAACCTTTTTTTCTTATATGATCAGGGTAATGATTCATCAACCTATTGCTGGTTTTTATCAGGCACAAATAGCAGAATTTGTCCTGGAAGCAGAAGAACTACTGAAACTGCGTGAAATCATCACAAGGATTTATGCACAAAGAACGGGAAAACCCTTATGGGTTGTATCCGAAGACATGGAAAGAGATGTTTTTATGTCAGCAACAGAAGCCCAAGCTCATGGAATTGTTGATCTTATAGCAGTTGCATAAGAAATAGAAGAAATTTCATGCAAATCGCGATTTGATATTTTTTTTTTTTTACCGAAATTTCGATTTAATATTCTATTAATTTAATATTCTATTATTTAATATAGAAAAAATTCAGAATCATACGGTTACGATCGATCTAAACCAGCCCATTATGCATACGATTCAAAATGCCAACTATTAAACAACTTATTAGAAACACACGACAGCCAATTAGAAACGTTACCAAATCCCCCGCTCTTGGGGGATGTCCTCAGCGCCGAGGAACATGTACTAGGGTGTATGTGCGACTTGTTTAGATCATGAGCTTGGACAAAAGAGACAAAAGAAAGAAAAAATTTTTCCACTATCTGTGTCAGTACGGATGAATAGGATAGAATAGAAGAATGCCTTTCATTATCTAAAAAAAAAAAGATCTATCACATTCGTCTATTGTGTATCAAATTTATGGTTTCATTGGTGCAAATTAAATCACCTCAATTTTCAATTTAAAACAAGAAAGAATTTCCCATTGGTAACAAATGATTATCCATTAAGCAGGGAAAATCTTATTAAAAGTTAACAGGCTGAAAATTTATGCCCCTACTCTTGCAAGAACGGACTAAGAGGGTCAACGAATTAGCTAATCCTCATAATTAAATACCGTTACTATAATAGATAGATTTCCTTGTGAAAGACCTATTACTGGAGAATTCATAGGTAGAGCAAAAGAATGTGAACTGTACACGTTAACAATAGCATTGATTCAATGATTAAATGCAGGAGGGGCTCCGGTGTATAGAGAAGACCTCACCGTTTAAGAAGTAACCATAGAAACTATGGAACCCACTATTTATCTATTTCTATTTACTGCTTATTTATTATATTTTTGTTTGTGTTTGAGACCTAATATCAATACAGTTTCTTATTCTTATTTCGAGACGAAATGTCTCCAAAAAAAAAAATCGTGGTTGGGAAGGTTATAGTAGCAAAAGCCGTTGGAATTATTATTTTATACATTGGAAAAATCCGTTTTGTTATTATAGAAAAGGGGAAAAAGAATAACTGAAAGAAAAGAAACAAATTAGTTATTCATCAAAGTTTCGTGTACTCAATGACCAGAATTAGACGAGGATATATAGCCCGGAGACGTAGAACAAAAATTCGTTTATTCGTATCAAGCTTTCGGGGGGCTCATTCAAGACTTACTCGAAGTATTACTCAACAAAAAATAAGAGCTTTGGTTTCGGCCCATCGGGATAGAGATAGACAGAAAAGAACTTTTCGTCGTTTGTGGGTCACTCGGATAAATGCAATAATTCGCGAAAAAAAGGTATCCTATAGTTATAGCAGATTAATTAATAATCTGTACAAGAGACAATTGCTTCTTAATCGTAAAATACTTGCACAAATAGCTATATTAAATAGGAATTGTCTTTATACGATTTCCAATGACATTAGAAAATAAGGAAATTGTAAGGAATCCATAGAATTTTTTACATGGAATTTCTTTTCAAGAAATTCCGGGAAGATAGAATAGAAATGAAGGTAGAATAGAAACTCGTACGATAAAATATGATGATAATATGATCAAGTAAAGTAGTCAAACTAAACAAAACATTCAATAAAAAAAAGTTTCTTCTCCCCCAATTCGTTTTTTTTCTTACGACACGAAAATCAAATTTTGATTTTCATTTTTTTTTTTTGAACAAAACATCAATCTATGGTTCAATTCGAATTGGAATTGTGATCCCATTTCAATTTGAGTAAGCCTATTTTGCTTGCTGGTTCTAAGATCAGTAGTTAGAGTGACCAACTCGCTTTTTTTCAAATTTTTTTTCATTATTAAGAAAAGGTAACAAAGATAAAATACGAGCTTGTTTTATAGCAATAGTAATTAATCGTTGTTGTTTTAAACTCAACCTATTCACCCGTCTAGATAATATTTTTCCTTGTTCACTAATAAATCGACTAATTAAACTCATGTTTCTATAATCAATTCGATCCCCCGATTGGATCGGGGGCAAACGCTTACGAAAAGATCGCTTGGACTTAGGGAAAAGTCGTTTGGATTTATCCATGGTTTGTTTATTCCTTATTTCAAAAATCCTATTTCGTTCAATTGGATCAAAAATGATTTCGAATTCAGAAATAGGATTTGTTTTTTTTTTTTTTTTATTTAATTTATATTTTATATATATATATATATATTTAATTATATATTGAATATTTATTATTTAATATTTATTGAATATTTATTATTTAATATATTTTTTTTAATTATATTCAATTTTAATTAAATAATTAAATATTAATTATTTTCATTTTTATTATTTTAATTATATATTTCTATTAATATAATAATATTCTATTTAATAGAATATTTTAATTAATAGAATATATTCTTATTCAATAGAATATATTTCTCTATTTATTTAAAATATTTATTTAAAATCTAGTTATTTCTATTTATCTATATATATTATCTATATATAAAAATAGATATAATTCGAATTTCGAATATATATTTGATAAGATTCTATAGGATTCTTTCTATACTATATTATTCTATACTTAATATCTTCTTTATATTATTGTCATCTTCCTTGAAAAGGTGACACGCAAGCGATAGATTCCATCTATTTCTTTATCTCCCCGTGAATTGTATGTTTGTAACAATAGGGACAGAATTTTCTCAATTCCAATCGACTGGGCGTATTGTGTCGATTCTTTTGCGTAATATATCTCGAAATGCCTGTTGATTTCTTATTAACACTCTTTCGAACACAACCGGTACATTCTAAAATAATCCTTACTCGAACATCTTTCCCCTTGGCCATAAACCTCCTTGGGATTTTTGGATTTTTTATTCATTGAACTCTTCTATTTTCCGATCTGAAGGAACGAAGAAAGGAAGGAAAAAGAAGTGAAGTTGCTAACTCGAAATCCAAATTATCAAAAATTTCATTGCAACTAATATAGTTCTAATTATATTAATAATAAGTAATACAAAGATTTTAAACTCTATCTCAATTAGAAGTTTCGATGAGAATCACAGTAATTCATTTAAGCGTCTTGTAGAATACTGTTACACTAACTACATTTCTAACTACCTTCTCTTAATTTTAATTTTAATTTAATTGAAGTTACTTTCACTGGAAGCGCGGACCCCGAGTTCCGAGTTTTACTGAAATTGAATCCACTTTTTTTTCTTTTCTAACTTATTCAAATTAAATAAAAAAAAAAGAGGAGGGGGGTAGTAATCACAGATATTTAATTGTATCTCTAATCTTCTTCACCCTCTCCCCCACGCGTTGATAACTAGAATGAAAAAAAAGGCAATGTCAATCCATCGGGGAAAAAACGATTGATCTCTATCAATAGGCCTGCTAAAGACGCAAACCATAGAGTACTTATTAACGGTGCCACGGATAGATATGTTTTTAGATTTCGCATTTTGAATCCTCCTTCTTTATTGTTTCTTTATTGTAATAACTACTCTTTATTTTATTCTAATACATAATTCTAATAGATACAGAATCCGATTCTATGTAATTCAAGGCAATTTGCATTTGTTTTGTACACGGAATCTCTAATTCAAATTAAAATAAAATGTACAACAATTTCATAGATAAGATTTTCTTTTTCTTAAACTTAAAAAAGAAAGCGCCGCCTTTTTTTTTCTCGAGCATTAACGAAATTTGCGTAAGTTTCTTATTATATAATATATGATATGAGATCAAAAAGAAAAAATGATAATGGATATCAAAATGAAATAAAGTATGTGGAAAACAAAACAGGTATTCTTTACAATAACATTATAAATGAATTACAAAGGGATGTAGCGCAGCTTGGTAGCGCGTTTGTTTTGGGTACAAAATGTCACGGGTTCAAATCCTGTCATCCCTATCGATTACTTCGTCTCTGAGCAATAACAAAGGATCAATTGAGATTAATTAAAATTGAAAATGGGACATACTCTCAATTTTTAATATATATCATATTCTCTATATATAGTATAAGCATTCAAAATCGAGTAGAGGTAAAAAAAAAAAAAGACTCTTTTTTACTTACAGTCTCCTTTTTTGTGATTGAGACAAGAAAGCGCTCTTAGTTCAGTTCGGTAGAACGTGGGTCTCCAAAACCCAATGTCGTAGGTTCAAATCCTACAGAGCGTGATTCTCTTTTTGGTTTGTTAGTTCAAAATTTATACGGAAAAATAGAAGAGCACTCTGAATTTGACCTCCTCCTTTCTTTAATCCGAAGAAGGTCAAAAAAAGCACGGTGTTAATTAATATTAATCAAAATTAATCAAAGGTCCAACTGATCACCACGTCTATATTGTAAATATGCAGTTACAAATAATCCCGCCAAAGTAATAGGAATTAGCCCCAAGACAATTCCAAAGAGCAAAACTTCAATCATTTAAATTTTTTTTTTTGAAAAAGAGAGGTAATATCTATCCTTAAATATTAAGCCATATTGACCAGAAATCTCAATAACCAAGAATTGGAAACGTACACGGTAAAGAACTAGAGACTAGGTGGAATACTACAGAAAATTTTTGTTTTGTTTTTCTTTTTATAAACTGTTCATTCAATTAATTTCAAATAAGTCGTATCTTGCTCAGACCAATAAATAGAACTGAGGTTATAGTTAAAGCAGCTAGTAGAAAACCGAAAAAACTAGTTATAGTAGGCATGAAGGAGCTAAATAAACTTTTTTATACATATGCTTGTAAAGCAAAAGCACTTTCCTAAGTTCAATTTTTTGAAAGATAGGAGCATAAAAAAAAATACAAAATGAAAGAATAAGTTCAATTGAGAATTTTTTTATTGATTTTTTTTATCAATCATTTATTAATCATTATCATAATAAATTTTCCACAGCACTAATAAAATAAGAGTGGTAGTGGTATAGATAGAAAAGGAAATTAATTTTTCATCTATACCATCTACTTAGACTTTCGTAATTCCGAATCAAATTAAGAGATTCATTAGTCAATTCTTGCGAAATAAAATAGAAAACAAATATTATTAATATTAGAATAAATATTCTAGATTACTATATTAGTAGAATTAGATAATTAGTTGAATATATTCTATTTATATTAAATTGAAATTGTATTATATTTCTAGTTTTTATTATATTAAATTAAAAATTGAAACTCTATTTCTATTAAATAGATAAATTGAAATGCTATTCTATTTCTAGTAAATTCTATTAATATTTAATTCTATTAAAATAATTAATATTAAAATATTTCTATTGAAAATTTCAAATTAAAATATTCAATTCTATTTTGAATTTTTTATTTGAAATTTTAACTAATTCTATTTTCAATTATATTACTTATTTATTATTCAAATTTTTTTTT